CTATTTTTATCTTGGATCCACAATTAACCCTAAGGATCTATAGGATTGGTGTATTCTTTTTTATTCTCCAGTTTCAGATAGACTAGTATCACAACTTCTTATACCTATCCTGTATATTGTCCTTTTCTTTCCGTGTTGGAATAGAAACTTATTAATAGACGAGATTTTACAAAAAAATGTGTTTTTTTTTTCATTTCTTTTAGGAGAAAAGAAATATTACTTTTCTTGATGTGAATTTGACACAATATAACAAATTACTTTTCTATTTACACTTCGAAAAAAAAAATTGAAAACATGATTCCCTCATAAAATATCATATATAGTGAAGTGATACTCCGGTTTCTTACAAAAAAGGAAAAGAGAATCATTTTTTTTTAATACCCACTCTTTATTTAGTTAATAATCCTGTTGATTGGATCTATATACTTATTTTGAGAGGCAAAAAAATAGTTAAATGATTTTTCATCGAATGACTATTCATCTATTTATTTTTATGGAAATAGCAGCAAGAAAGTTCTATGGAAAAATGGTGGTTCAATTCGATCTTATCCAATGTGGAATTAGGATACAGGTGTAGGCTAGGTAAATCAATGGATAGTTTCAATCCTTTTGAAAATACCAGTATAAGTGAAGACCCGATTCTAAATGATACAGATAAACACATCCATAGTTGGAGTAATAGTGACAACTCGAGTTCCAGTAATGTTGATCATTTAGTCGGCGTCAGGGACATTTGGGATTTCAGCGTTGATGAAACTTTTTTAGTTCAGGATAGTAATAAGGACAGTTATTCCATCTATTTTGATATAGAAAATAAAGTTTTTGAGATTGAGACTGATTATTCTTTTCTGGGTGAACTAGAAAGTTCTTTTTCTAGTTATTGGAGTTCTAGTTATCTGAATAATGGGTCTAGGATTGGCGACTCCCAATATGATCATTATATGTATGATACTAACTATAGTTGGAATAATTACATCAATAGTTGCATTGACCGTTATCTTCGCTCTCAAATCTGTATTGATAGTTCTATTTTTAGTGGTAGTAACTATTATAGCGAAAGTTACATTTATAGTTACATTTGTGGTGAAAGCGAAAATAGTAGTGAAAACGAGAGTACCAGTCTAATAACTAGCACGAATGGTAGCGATTTGGTTATAAGAGAAAGTTCTAATGATCTCGATATAACTCAAAAATACAAGCATTTATGGGTTCAATGTGAAAATTGTTATGGATTAAATTATAAGAAATTTTTGAAGTCAAAAATGAATCTTTGTGAACAATGTGGATATCATTTGAAAATGAATAGTTCAGATAGAATTGAACTTTTGATTGACCCAGCGACTTGGGATCCTATGGATGAAGACATGGTATCTCTGGATCCCATTGAATTTCATTCCGAGGAGGAACCTTATAAAGATCGTATTGATTCTTATCAAAGAAAGACAGGATTAACCGAGGCTGTTCAAACAGGCACAGGTCAACTAAACGGCATTCCCGTAGCAGTTGGGGTTATGGATTTTCAGTTTATGGGGGGTAGTATGGGATCCGTAGTAGGTGAGAAAATTACTCGTTTGATTGAGTATGCTACCAATCAATTTTTACCTCTTATTTTAGTGTGTGCTTCCGGAGGAGCACGAATGCAAGAAGGAAGTTTGAGCTTGATGCAAATGGCTAAAATATCTTCTGCTTTATATGATTATCAATCGAATAAAAAGTTATTTTATGTGTCAATCCTTACGTCTCCTACAACTGGTGGGGTGACAGCTAGTTTTGGGATGTTGGGAGATATCATTATTGCTGAACCTAACGCCTATATTGCATTTGCCGGTAAAAGAGTAATTGAACAAACATTGAATAAGGCAGTACCTGAAGGTTCACAATCGGCTGAATTTTTATTCCATAAGGGCTTATTCGATTCAATCGTACCACGTAATCTTTTAAAAGGCGTTTTGAATGAGTTACTTCAGCTCCATGATTTCTTTCCTTTGAATCCTAAATCAAGTAGAGCCTTAACTTAATTAAAGTTAATTAAATTGAAATTAGTTAATTTTTTTTTCTGGCGAGCAGGTATTTTTTTATTGTAATCAAAGGAAAAACACCACGAATGCATTTTTATGTGACATAAGAGTAAATTGTAGTAAAGAATCATCCAGATAATTTTTTGGCCGATATTCACTCTTTTTTCTATCAACAAGAAAAAAGAGTGAATTCTTTTTTCCGTGAAAAAAAAGTTCGGCAAGGTAAAATGGTAAATAATAAAAAATAAAACGAATTTCATCTTTTTTTCTTACTTCTGCATACAAAAATTTAAAAAAGTAGAGTCTCATATATATATATATATCGCGATCGCGAGAATACCCTCTTTTTGGTAAAAACAAAAAATCCCAATTTTTTGATCGGATTAGAAATTGTAACGAAGTGTTCGGGAATTTATAAGCAGAAAAACTCGTTATTTTTTATTTTACTAAAAAAAAAAAAGAAAGTTATAAGACAAGAAAAAAAAAAGATAATATAAAGAAGAATAAAAAATAGGTGGATTATCATATATATTTCATGTAGAAATACAAAAAAGTCACTTAATTAGTTCAATACTCTTTGGACTTTATTTTATTAGAATTCTTTATTTTATTAGAATTATATATGTTCATTTCGATATAATTTTATTATATACAAATCTTAGTGATTCTAAAATTAGCTTTGGAATAATTACTAATAAACTAATTACTATTACCAATAATTAAAATAATTACTAAATAATTAGATTAGTAATATAAGAATTACTACTAGTAATATAGTAATATTAATATAGTAATATAAGAATTATTAAGATATAATAATTAATTAATAAGATAAGAATTAATACGAAATGAAATAAGAGAAAGAATTAATATTAATATAAAATATAAATTTAATATTAATTTAATATTAATTTAATATTAATTTTAATATTAATAAAGAATAATAAAAATAGAAATATAATAATAAAATAATAATTAATAATAAAAAAATAATATAGAATATTAAAATCTAATAGTAGAACTACAAAATAGAAATTTAATAGAATATTTTAGAATATTTCGAAATATTTAATTTAATTAATATTTATTTAATAATTAATGTTTAATTTCATTTTAAGAGAATTGCTTATTTAATTATTTAAATTATTTAATAGAATAGTTAATATTAATAGAAAACTATCTACTCATATCGAAATATATATAGAATAATAAAAAAATACAAAAATATGTAGAATTAGAATATATTATTAAAAAATTAATAAAAAAATTTAATAATAAATAATATAAAATAATAATCTATTTAATAATAATAAATAATAATATTCAAAAATTTCTCTTCAAAATAATAGAACAAAATACTAGAATATAGAAATATTCGAATAGAAATGAAACAAAAATAGAAAATATAGAAATAGGATAATTAATAAATTTAATAAATATCGAATATTAGAATATAGAATATGTTAATAGAAATTAAATATAGATATAGAATAATATATAATTAAGAATTATAGAATATTCTAATATAAAAAATAATATTAAATTCGATTCGAATTATTAGAATATAAATATTCTAATCTAAATATAATAATATAAAAATGAAATAAAAATTCCAATTAAAAGATAGAAGAAAAAAAATATTAGAAGAAAAAATAAACAGGTACAAATATTAAATTGAGGTGCCCATTCTATGACAATTCTCAACAACTTAACCTCCATTTTTGTCCCTTTAGTGGGCTTAGTATTTCCGGCAATTGCAATGGCTTCATTATCTCTTCATGTTCAAAAAAACAAGATTTTTTAGATCCGATTAGGTACGATGGAAGTAGATTTCATTTATTTATTTTTCAAGGCCTAGACTTAGATCCTAATACGGATATCTAGTTAGTCTAATATGATATAATCTAATACGATATAACATGTTATATATGTGTAGATAGGAGATCATAGGATGAGGCTACTTTATTTGTTAATCTAATGAATTCGATGAATTCCTCCTAAAGATTCACATCAAAATAGTGCGAGTTGATGGAAATTACTTCGGAAACAAAAAAAAAAAAAAAGAAAGTCAAATCAAATGGGCTAGTCTCCCACTTCCAAAAAAAAGCAACTGGATCTAGTATGAGTTGGCGATCAGAACATATATGGATAGAACTTATAGCGGGGTCTCGAAAAATAAGTAATTTCTGCTGGGCTTTTATACTTTTTTTAGGTTCATTGGGTTTTTTATTGGTTGGAATTTCCAGTTATCTTGGAAAAAGTTTCATATCTTTATTTTCCTCTCAGCAAATACTTTTTTTTCCACAAGGGATCGTGATGTCTTTCTATGGGATCGCTGGTCTATTTATTAGTTGTTATTTGTGGTGCACAATTTTGTGGAATGTGGGTGGGGGTTATGATCGATTCGATAGAAAAGAAGGAATAGTATGTATTTTTCGTTGGGGATTTCCTGGAAAAAATCGTCGCATCTTACTCCGATTCCTTATGAAAGATATTCAGTCTATTAGAATAGAAGTTAAAGAGGGTATTTACGCTCGGCGTATCCCTTATATGGAAATAAGAGGCCGAGGGACTGTTCCTTTGACTCGTACTGATGATAATTTTACTCCACGAGAAATTGAGCAAAAAGTAGCGGAATTGGCCTATTTTTTGCGTGTACCAATTGAAGTATTTTAAAATTAGTTGAAGAATGAGCATTTTCGTAGCAGGAGTGAAAAAATCCAAGAGTCTTCTTTTTTTATAGCAAAACTTATATAGCATAACTTAACTGGAATTTCTTCACAATATTGATGAACTGATGAACTAAAGAATACGTATTATATATACGTATCCGGAACAATTCCAATTAGAAAATCAAACTTTTTAATCTAAAAATTTTGTTATGCGTATGTAAATTCACTAAATCCAATAACAAAACAAGTAAGAAATCAAAATAATAGACCCATCTCATAGATCAAAACAAAGCATTTCGGAATAAAATAGAAAGAAATTCTCTTTTTATGTTCAATATTTGAAATTGATAGGTTACGTATCGGTAGATTCTATCTTGGAAATTATCTCTACTTTTTTTTGTCATGTGTCAGTCGAGGTTTCTTTTTATCTTTTTTTTGTCTTCCTTAACCTTAATGTAATGAGCAAAGGACTGGACCACTTAGAATGCTAACCTTTCTGTCTTATTTTGCTTTTGCCACTCATTTTTTATTATCACATCACAATATTCTTCATAAATCTTTCTTAATTATTCCTGTGGGATATGGGTAAATTGGCCATTTTTTTTTTTTCGAAATATTTGTTTTGTTGATAGAACGGAATTCTTTTATCTCTAAATCCGAATTTGGAGTCGCTCTGGGGGACATTTATGGAAAGGGGGAAATTGCTTCGAAATTGAGCAATTGAGATATCTAAAAAGAATATTTTTTTCTTCATTTGTGTACTCTTTTTATTTTAGGCTATTTTTTTTTTTTTGTATTCTTTCATTTTTCAAAATTCAAGGACTAACCACTGGCTTACAAATAAAAACAGCGAATAGATTCATAAGTTCGAAGCCTTGGAAGAGAACTTATACTTGATAGAAATATTAGATCATATAGAATCGAGAAATGAGGTGCGTTCATTAAAAATTCACATACGAAAAATGGAAAAAAAAACACATTTATTACCCTTCTATATCTTATATATATAGTTTTTTTTCCCTGGTGGATCTCTTTTTTATTTAAAAAAAGTTTTGAATCTTGGGTTATTAGTTGGTGGAATACTAGTAAATCCGAAATTTTTTTAAATGATATCCAAGAAAATTGTTTTCTAGAAAAATTCATAGAATTCGAGGAGCTCGCTCGCTTGGACGAAATGATAAAAGAATATCCGGAAATACATTTACAAAAGTTTCCTATCGGAATCCAGAAACAAACGATCCAATTGATCAAGATACATAATGAGGATCGTATCAATACGATTTTGCACTTCTCGACAAATATAATCTCTTTCGTTATTGTAAGTGGTTATTCTATTCTAAGTAATGAAGAACTTTTTTTTATTAATTCTTGGGTTCAAGAATTCCTATATAACTTAAGTGACACAATAAAAGCTTTTTCCATTCTTTTATTAACCGATTTATGTATAGGATTCCATTCACCCCACGGTTGGGAACTAATGATTGGTTCTGTTTATAAAGATTTTGGATTTGCTCATAATGATCAAATTATATCTGGCCTTGTTTCCACTTTTCCAGTCATTATCGATACAATTTTGAAATATTTGATTTTCCGTTATTTAAATCGTGTATCTCCGTCACTTGTAGTGATTTATCATTCAATGAATGACTGAAAAATGATCCAAAAATCTCATTAGAATCTTTGTTATTTTGTACACATAAGCAAAATATTCAAAATCTTACTTTATAAAATATTTAAAATCTTACTTTGATTGTATCTTTCTTTATATTATTTTATCTTTACTGTAATATAATATTATTATTTATTTTTTCTCTTTCTTTTTATATTGAATTTCTTTTTTTTTTCTATACATCACATCCAAGGGATTCTCTTCCTATATCTTATATTTTAGTAAAAATTTTTCAGTAACTACCAGTATCGTGGATAGGTACCTATACGAGCGACCTACCTAATTTTATTGTAGAAATTTTCAGGATCAATGATTGGACCATGCAAACTCGAAAAACCTTTTCTTGGATAAAGGAAGAGATTACTTATTCCATTTCCGTATCACTTATGATATGTATAATAACTTGGGCATCCATTTCAAATGCATATCCGATTTTTGCACAGCAGGGTTATGAAAACCCACGCGAAGCAACTGGCCGTATTGTATGTGCCAATTGTCATTTAGCTAATAAACCGGTAGATATTGAGGTTCCACAAGCGGTACTTCCTGATACTGTATTTGAAGCAGTTGTTCGAATTCCTTATGATATGCAACTGAAACAAGTTCTTGCTAATGGAAAAAAGGGGGCTTTGAATGTGGGGGCTGTTCTTATTTTACCTGATGGGTTTGAATTAGCCCCGTCCAATCGTATTTCGCCGGAGATGAAAGAAAAGATAGGAAATCTGTCGTTTCAGAGTTATCGCCCCACTAAAAAAAATATTCTTGTGATAGGTCCTGTTCCAGGTCAGAAATATAGTGAAATTACCTTTCCAATTCTTTCTCCGGACCCCTCCACTAAGAAAGATGTTCACTTTTTAAAATATCCCATATATGTAGGCGGAAACAGAGGAAGGGGTCAGATTTATCCCGACGGGAGCAAGAGTAACAATACGGTTTATAATGCTACAGCCGCAGGTATAGTAAGCAAAATAATACGAAAAGAAAAAGGGGGGTACGAAATAATCATAACAGATACGTCAGAGGGACGTCAAGTGATTGATATTATACCTCCAGGACCGGAACTTCTTGTTTCAGAAGGCGAATCCATCAAAGTTGATCAACCATTAACAAGTAATCCTAATGTAGGTGGATTTGGTCAGGG